TTCCAACGTGGCAGATAAATAGATCTGCATGGCCCAATCAATAGTTCAAGTCACACACTCCCATAATCCATCCTCTCTTCGGAAAATTCACTTCAACTACTCGTATCAAATAAAGAATACGATACTTCGCTTCGGAGTTGAAGAGACGTATCCAAATAACATGTCTTATTTTTTTTTTCAATAACCCATATTTCTAGCAATGAAATACTATTTGTTTCTCATTCCTTCTCAATGTAATATATGATCAATTACAAATATCGATGATCTATAAAGGACCCGAAATACCTTGTTTACGTATCATTGGAAAGTGCATTAACATAAATACGGCAGTAAGAAGAGGCAATACAAACGTATGTAAACTATAAAAACGAGTCAAAGTTGATTGTCCCACACTAGCACTTCCACGTAATAACTCCACTAAAGGCGACCCTATTACAGGAATAGCTTCAGGTACGCCTGTCACGATTTTTACTGCCCAATAACCTATTTGGTCCCGAGGTAAGGAATAACCAGTTACACCAAAAGATGCAGTCAATACAGCCAAAACCACACCAGTAACCCAAGTTAATTCGCGAGGTTTTTTAAATCCACCAGTAAGGTATACACGAAATACGTGCAGGATCATCATTAGAACCATCATACTTGCTGACCATCGATGAACTGATCGAATTAACCAACCAAAGTTGGCCTCAGTCATTATGTATTGAACAGAGGAAAAAGCCTCTGTAACAGTTGGACGATAATAAAAAGTCATAGCAAAACCTGTAGCTACCTGTACTAAAAAACAAGTAAGTGTTATTCCCCCTAAACAATAAAATATGTTGACATGAGGAGGAACATATTTACTAGTTATATCATCTGCAATCGCTTGAATCTCGAGACGTTCCTCAAACCAATCATAGACTTTATTGAGATAGGGAAACTCCCCCTCCGAGAACCGTATATGAGAATTTCATCTCGTACAGCTCAAGCTGAAACACACAAATACTGATTTCAACAGATATGCAATAAAAAGTTCAGAACTTCTTAGCCACTTGATTCGATTTGCCCCGAAAATACGAAGTAAGAAAAATCTGAAATCTCCTCTTTGTATGATAATGCCAAAAATATCAAGTTGGCTCATCTATATTTTTTTTATGTTAATTGTTACAGGCCTCTTGAATTTTCTCTTTCCTATTTTTTATTTTTTATTTGATTTCTTATTTTTTATGTAATGCGGATTTACTTTTGTTATTTATAGGAATTCGCTTGTTCAGACCCTATGAATCAATTGAAACTTCAGATTCATACTAGAACCACGATGATTTAATAAAGCAAAGCCTCAAGCTCAACTTAAACTCAAAGGTTCTATGAGTAAGAACTCTTTGATGATCATTTATTCAATGAATGGACTGACTCAACAAAAGCTAGATAAAGAGTTGTCTTTCGATCAAAATCAGTCTGAAGTAAGAAAAATCGTTTGATTTGGAAAATATTTATTTGAAAATTTTTGAGTTCGGTTGCGAGGTCTGATGGGTATGAATCATAGTTTCATTATTTATTTTCTTGATCTATTCTATATATTCATATTCCGTGCTCCAGATACTAGAATAAATATCCGACGAGATAGAATCATCTTGATAAAGATAACAGGCCCATTCTCTGTATGATCAATAGGATCAATTATAACAAGTCACACACTCATATTCCGGAAATACCGAAACAAAAAAATTCCACGGTCGAACTACCAGAATAGTCTAGAAATCTGAATCGTCAATAAAATAAAGTAATTTTTTGATTGAAAACTAGGACTTCATAACTCTTATAAACCTAACTCATTGAAATTCCATCTAGTAAAACAGAAGAATTATAAATTTCCAAGATAATAGATAGAAATACCGCAAATAGAGCCATTGCAACCCCCATTAATGGTGTAGTCCCCCAGCCTGGAGCTACTTTACCATATTCTGAATTCAATGGTTTCAATAAATCCCCTACAGTAGTTCGTCTTGGCCCAGATCTAGAACTACCCTCAACGCTTTGTGTAGCCATAAATCCTATTTTATTTAATCATTGGTTGAGATCTGTTGACTTTGTATACCATTCCGTTGTAGTTGTAAATAAACGATCTTATCGTAGATCCATTGTGATCTTGAAATTATCTAAAAATGGAAACAGCAACTCTAGTCGCCATCTCCATATCTGGTTTACTTGTAAGCTTTACTGGGTACGCCCTATATACTGCCTTTGGGCAACCCTCTCAACAACTAAGAGATCCATTCGAGGAACACGGGGACTAGTTGAAGTAATGAGTCTCCCATATGGGAGACTCATTACTTCAATTGAGATAATGAAAAATTACTTCACTTTTTTAGTTGGAACCTTGGGTGGTTCTCGAAAAAAGATAGCGAAAAAAATTATCCCTAAAGTCGAGACTAAAAGGAATGTATAAACCAATGCTTCCATAGATTCAATCGTGGTTTACAATTATAGCTTCCACACCTATTCATTTGGGATCATTTACCATATAAAGAGAAGAGTCAAAGAAAAGATGATGATTCAAGTCAAGATTTCTTTTCTTCGATACCCTACGACAAATAAAAAATAGAGGTCAAAGATACCAGAACAATGTTGTATCAGACTGCTCTCCTTGTAGTTGGATCCCCAACTTTTTGGAATGCTCCAAATTCCACTTGAACATCCAAATCTGGATCAATACCAGCAAAAACATCTCTGAACAAAGTTCTAGCACCATGCCAAATGTGCCCGAAAAAGAAGAGCAAAGCAAAAGTCGCATGTCCAAAAGTGAACCAACCCCTTGGACTGCTACGAAAAACACCATCAGATTTCAAAGTAGCCCGATCTAATTCAAAAATTTCACCTAATTGGGCACGTCTAGCATATTTTTTCACAGTAGCAGGATCACTATAGCTGACTCCATTGAGTTCACCACCATAGAACTCAACAGTTACACCTACTTGCTCAACACTATACTTTGACTCGGCTCTTCTAAAAGGAACATCTGCTCTTACAATTCCGTCTCCATCTACCAAAACTACCGGAAATGTTTCAAAAAAAGTAGGCATACGACGTACAAAAAGCTCGCGCCCCTCTTTATCCCTAAAGACGGGGTGTCCTAACCAACCAACAGCTATTCCATCGCCGTTGTCCATTGAGCCTGCTCTGAATAATCCCCCTTTTGCTGGGTTATTACCAATGTAATCATAAAAAGCTAATTTTTCAGGAATTTTAGACCAAGCTTCGGATAAACTAAGATTTTCAGCTAGTCCGGCGTTAACTCTTCGATATATTTCCTGCTGAAAGTATCCCTGATCCCACTGATAACGAGTTGGACCAAATAATTCGATTGGGGTTGTTGCTGAACCATACCACATAGTTCCAGCAACAACGAAAGCTGCAAAAAAGACAGCAGCGATACTACTGGAAAGTACAGTTTCAATGTTGCCCATACGCAATCCTTTGTATAGACGTTGAGGCGGACGGACACTAAGATGAAATAAACCCGCTAATATGCCCAATGTACCCGCTGCAATATGATGAGAAGCTATTCCTCCGGGAACAAAAGGATCAAAACCTTCCGCACCCCATGCTGGATTTACAGGTTGTACTTTTCCAGTTAGTCCATAAGGATCGGACACCCATATTCCAGGACCATACAAACCTGTTACATGAAATGCGCCAAAGCCAAAGCAAGCCACCCCGGAAAGGAATAAATGAATTCCAAAAATCTTTGGCAAATCTAAAGAGGGTTTACCTGTACGTTCATCACAGAAAATTTCTAGGTCCCAATACACCCAATGCCAGATAGCTGCCAAGAAGCACAAGCCAGAAAACACAATATGTGCACCTGCCACACCTTCATAACTCCAAATACCAGGATTCGTTATAGTTCCTCCTGAAATACTCCAACCACCCCATGAATTAGTTATTCCTAACCGAGTCATGAAAGGTATAACGAACATACCTTGTCTCCACATTGGATCAAGAGCGGGGTCAGAGGGATCAAAAACTGCTAATTCATATAGAGCCATCGAACCGGCCCAACCAGAAACTAGAGCTGTATGCATTATATGAACAGAAAGCAATCGACCGGGATCATTCAATACGACAGTATGAACACGATACCAAGGCAAACCCATGGAAATACCCCTCTAAAAAAAAAAAATAGACACTATGTCACTTTATTTTATCGCATTGGGAAGACTATGACTATACTATGTACCTAACCTTTTCAGTAGATTTTGTATGAGAAAGGATTCATATTTATTCCGTTCCATTGAAAATAACGGAACAATTCTGTTCGTAAGAACAAAGGGAAGCAAATCTATTCTATACTCGATAAGTACCAATACGCAATGGGAGGATTAGTCCCACTTTCGGGAAACGAACGTATAGATATTTTTGTTTATCACCGATCCGTTAGAAAAAATTTTTCCTTATTCGTTCTGTCTTACTTTCAATCTATGTATAAAATAAACAGAAAAAGGATGAAGCAAAAAATCCATTCTTACGTTTCCATATTAAAGTAAAGTATAGTACTTTATTTTTTTCTTTAATTTAATGCCCATTGGTGTTCCAAAAGTACCTTTTCGGAGTCCTGGAGAGGAAGATGCAGTTTGGGTTGACGTATAGTGCGACTTGTCAGACATATTGGGTCATATGGGATTTACCCGTTTTCTCCCCCGATTGAGATATCCTCTGTTTCGCCCAAGAAATTTTGTATTGAGTGAATTCTCAATTATTCGGAGCGTGAAATGAGTACAATTAAATCCATTTTTTATATTATATTTATATTGGGGATCATTATTATCAATTTAGAAGAATTTATGGTTGACTTGGACTGAGAAAACGAAAATAAAGTATCCAGGCTCCGTTCAGAAAATACCAAATTGATAAAAAATTGGTAATATATTTATGATTACCACTTGTATCATAAACAATTCTTATACTTACTCCTATAGTATTACTCCTATAGTATAGCAGTGATCTCAAACTACCAACCAATGTAGTAGCAATGTAGTAGTATAATGAATACCTCGAATAGTTATGGGAACGCATGAGACGAATTGAAAAAAAAAAGGTTGTAATAAAAAAAGTGGTACTGAGACCATTTGCCCTATATGTACAAATGGAATTCGGACAGATCTTTTCCCGGAGTAGAACATGAACCTAAAAGAATTGAATGAAAGGGCCCATTCAGAAACAAGAAAATTACATCGTGATTTGAATCTCGATGAAACAATACATCAATGAAAGGTTAATTCAATAAGTTCAGTAAATTCTTTTTTATAGAGAAGAGGGCTCATCTCGTGTTTTTGGAAAAATAGAGGAAAACCCCTTCATTAGAAAAACAAAAAAACCTATTAAAGAAAAAAGAAATAGAACTGGAATCGACGCATTGATTCTTTTTTCGAAATTTTTTTGAACCGTATGCATCCAAAGGTGCACGTACGGTTTCTAAAGGATACAATTTTGTCCTAATCAATCGACTTTATCGAGAAAGATTACTTTTTTTAGGCCAAGAGGTTGATAGCGAGATCTCGAATCAACTTGTTGGTCTCATGGTATATCTTAGTATCGAAGATGATACTAAGGATCTTTATTTGTTTATAAACTCCCCCGGAGGATGGGTAATACCAGGAATCGCCATTTATGATACTATGCAATTTGTACCACCTGATGTGCATACAATATGCATGGGGTTAGCCGCTTCAATGGGGTCCTTCATTTTGGTCGGAGGAGAAATTACCAAACGTTTAGCATTCCCTCACGCTTGGCGCCAATGGGTTTTTATTTGAAAAAAAAAAAGAAAGAAGACTATGCCTTCGCCATATTGAATATGAATAATAAGTAATAATAGCATGGCACTTCGAGTTCGATATGAACATTATTGTTTTTTCATAACATGAGATTTTGTATCGAGATAGTAGTATGAAACAAAGATTATTTCCGACTTGCTCTTATGTGTCGGGGTACATTTCATTTTAGCGTCACAAACCATTTTTCTTCCACACTAGAAGTATCTTTTTTATATTTATGAAAGAGTACGAAAATGAAAAAAAAAAATCAGTTTTTCCTTATTTCATTGTATCAGAAAGGAACTTTGGGATTGCTAAATCACAGACGAGATAAATATATAAAGCAACAGAACCATCATAGTATTTTTTTTACTCCTACGAAAAGAAGGGTGGTAAATGGATGATTCAAATGATCTATATCAGATGGATTTCTTTCTTCGATTCTATCGAAGAGAAAAAAAATTCCATTGCGGAGCCGTATGCACAAAAGATGCCTGTACGGTTGTTCAATTCTATTTTCTTTTTTTTTCTTTTTATTATTTTTCCTTACTTTAGCCCAATCATGCGAGATAGAAGAACCGTTCATGATGTTATATCAATATCATCAAATCAGGGTTATGATTCACCAACCCGCAAGTTCTTTTTATGAAGCACAAGCAGGGGAATTTATCCTGGAAGCGGAAGAACTACTGAAACTTCGCGAAACCCTCACAAAGGTTTATGTACAAAGAACGGGCAACCCATTATGGGTTGTATCCGAAGACATGGAAAGGGATGTTTTTATGTCAGCAACAGAAGCCCAAGCTCATGGCATTGTTGATCTTGTAGCGGTCGAAAATGAAAATACTAGGGATTTTGTATAAATCCATTTCAAAACATAGTTTGAATTTTCTATGATTTAATATTGAATAGAAAAAATTCATAATCATCAATCATCAGGTTAAGATCGATCTAAACCAATCCATACTCTATATACATATATATATATTACGATATGCCAACCATTAAACAACTTATTAGAAACACAAGACAGCCAATAAGAAACGTCACGAAATCTCCCGCTCTTAGAGGATGTCCTCAGCGTCGAGGAACATGTACTAGGGTGTATGTGTGACTCGTTCAGATCATGAGTTCGAACTAATGAAAATTTTTTCCAGCATCAATGACCAGTACCAACGAGTAGGATAAATAGAGAAGATTTTTTATATACCTATATTATGTATAAAATTTATGGTTTACATTGGTGCAAATCCAACAATCACCTATATTTGAGATGAGAAACAATTCACCATTGGTAGCAAATAGTTATCTATTAAGCAGGGGAAATGTTACTATAAGAAGCAAAAAGATTATGCTCCTATTGTTGAAAGGACGGACTAAGAGGGTCAGCTATCTAGCAAACTTTCCTAATAAAATGCCGTTACTGTATGGATAACTCTTATTGTGCAAAGAGCTATTACTCTATAATTGATGGGTAGAGCCAAAACGTGTGAACTATACAAGTTCACAATAACATTTGATTAAACAAAAGAAGAGGCTCCGGTGTATAGAGAGGACCTCACCGTTTAAGCAGTAACCATAGAAACGATGGAACCCACTATTTTTTATTTAGTATCATTAGAATTTATTATTTCTAGATGAAATAAAATACTTGAGAAGGAATAAAAAATAGTGGTCAGGAAGGTTATAGTAGCAAAAGCCATTGGAATTTATATTTTATATATCGGAAGAATCCGTTTTGTTATTAATTGACCGCTGGAGGGGAAAAGGATAACTAAAAGAATATAAATTAATTAGTTATTCATTAAGGTTAAATTTGATTCAATGACCAGAGTTAGACGGGGATATACAGCTCGGAGACGTCGAACAAAAATTCGTTTATTTGCATCAACTTTTAGAGGGGCTCATTCAAGACTCACTCGAACAATTACTCAACAGAAAATGAGAGCTTTGGTTTTCTCTCATAGAGATAGAGGCAGGCAAAAAAGGGATTTTCGTCGTTTGTGGATCACTCGGATAAATGCAGTAGCTCGTGAGACTAAGGTATTGTATAGTTATAGTAAATTAATAAACAATCTGTACAAGAAACAATTGCTTCTTAATCGTAAAATACCTGCGCAAATAGCTGTATCAAATAAGAATTGTCTTTACATGATTTCTAATAAGATCATCAAATAAAGAAAGGACATTATTCAGTATTAAAGTAATAAAATATACAGGAATGATTGAAATAGAAATCCCCGGAGTTTTTTCTCCGGGAAGATAAAAAAAAAGAAATTAAGATAAGTAAGAGGAATGAATTTATATGTTTCAATAAAAAAAAAGATTTCTTCTTTCTCCATTTTTTGTTTTTTATAACACAAAAATCCACTCTAGATTGTAGTACTTTTCGAACAAAACATCAAACAATCTGAGTTCTAATTAATTAGAGTTTTGAGTCAATTAAAGAGTATGTCTAGTTATTTCTGGTTCTAGGACCATTAGTTCTGGGGATCGACTCCGCTCTCTCAAATTGTTTCTCATTATTAAGAAAAGGTAACAAAGATAAAATACGAGCTTGTTTTATAGCAATAGTAATTAATCGTTGTTGTTTCAAGGTCAATCTATTCACCCGTCTAGATAATATTTTTCCTTGTTCACTAATAAATCGACTAATTAAACTCATGTTTCTATAATCGATTCTATCCCCTGATCCAATTGGGGGCAAACGTCTACGAAAAGATCGCTTGTATTTACGAAAAGATTGCTTGGATTTTTCCATGGTTTATTCCTTATCTCTAAAATTCTATTTCTTTATTTTATTCACTTCAGATCCGACGGAACTAGGCTTTTATTTTTGATTTCTATAATTTAATTATTTAATTTTAATTATTTAATTATAGAATTTATATATATATACATTATTATGTTAAGTTCTTCCTTCTCCTTTGCGAGATCGCACGCGCATTCTGTGCAATCTATTTCTTTATTTCCCCATGAATTGTATGCTTGTGACAATAGCGACAAAATTTTCTCAATTCTAATCGACCGGATGTATTGTGTCGATTTTTTTGAGTAATATATCTAGAAATGCCCGGCGATTCTTTATTGACATCATTTCGAGTACAACAGGTACATTCCAAAATAACTATAACTCTAACTTCTTTACCCTTGGCCATGAACCTCCTTTGAATTTTGGATCGACTTAACTCTTCTATTTTGATCCGAGCCGAAGAAGAAGATAAGAACAAAAAATAAAAAAAAAAATTAATAGAAGTTACTAACTAGAAAACTAGAAATGAAATGTAATTTCTAAGGATTTCAGTACAATTAAAAATTAACAATAAATTCGAATTTCGAATTCTATTTCTATAAATTGGATTTCCATAATAGAATATTATTCTATTATATTAATGATAATTAATAGTAAATAATTAATAAAATAATAAAATTAAATGATAATTAATAGAAAAGAAAATTTATTTAATTTTATTAAGGATAATTAATTAAGGATAATTAATTTTCAATTTTCAAAATTTAATATTTCAAAAATAAATAATAAATATTAACTATTAACTAATTAAGTATTACTTAATTATAGAGTAATAAATAGAGTAAAGTAATAATTTTTAATAAAAAGTGAAATAATAATATTTAAGAATTAAGTAATACAATTTCTTTCTAACTATCAATTATTCTTATCCTAAAGAACTGAAAGGGGCGAAATTAGAACTTAATGGAGAATTGTATCTCTAAGTTTATTCGCTTCTTCACATATCAATAACTAAAAAAAGGGAAATGACAAGGCATCCGGGAATAAACGATTAATTTCTATCAATAGACCTGCTAAAGACCCAAACCATAGAGTACTTAGCACTGGTGCCACGGAGAGATATGTTTTTATATCTCGCATTTCAAATCCTCCTTCCTTATTGGAATACATATATAGTCAGATGCTGTAGTTCAAGATCATTTGTATTTATTTTACACGAAATTCCTAACCAAAAAAGATATGTACAATAAAACAATAGATAAGATTTTCCTTTTCCGAAGAAAAAATTATCCCTTCTTCCTAAGTTTTTCTGATAAATATTAAAGTTTCACATGTATAGAATTCTTTTATTATATGTATATGAAACTAAAAAGAAGAACTGACAAGAAGAATTTTCTTGTTATATGAATAAAGGATAAAATGACGATGTGGAAAACAAGACAGGGATTTT